AGGTAAGATGGCTGAGTGTGTAAGCGTTAGGCTGTAGTCCTTTTTACAGAGGTTCAATTCCTCTTCTTATCGACTCTGTAGTGAAATTCATGGTGGGTTGCAAGCTCATTGATGCGCACTGACCGTGTGCCGGAGTCTGTAGGCAGAGGCCTGTTGGTTTGGGCATGTAGCTGTTAACTACAGGGTCATGGGATCGAAGCCCATCTGTCTAGGAGCAGTAGGAAAGCCCTAGCTTAAGTTAAAGTACCTGGGTTGCATTCAGGGGATGCAGGGTAGTGTCCTGCGGGTTTTAGCAGAAACTAAGAGGGTTTAACTCTTGTTTAAGGCTTTGAAGGCCTTCGGTTTGGGTGAACCTAAGTTTCTTATAGGAGGGTGGAAATTATTGGGGAAATAGGTAGAAGCGTAGTGGATGTGGCGGCTAGGATGGCGACTGAGACATGGGTTGGTTTGTTAGTGTGCCATAGTTTCATTTGGTTTGTAGTGTGTGGGGGGAGTGTAATTGTTGCGCAGTACGCGAGGCGAAGGTAGAAGAACAGGCCTAGTAGAGATAGGAGGGAAATTATCACTGCCGCTGGGGCTATGTCTTGTTTGGTTAGTTCTTGAATAATGAGTCATTTGGGGAGGAATCCTGTTAAGGGGGGGAGGCCTGCTAGGGAAAGTAGGATTAGGAATAGTGTTGCGTTTAGTGCAGGCGCTTTTGTTCATGAGGTTATTAGAGTGGACAGTTTTAAGACTTTAGTGGAGTTTAGGGCTAGGAATGTGGCGGTGGTTATAAGGGCGTAGAGGTAGAAGTTTAGTAGCGTTAGTTTAGGGTTGTAGGAGATGATGATAGTTATTCAACCTAGGTGGGCGATGGAGGAGAAGGCTAGGATTTTTCGAATCTGGGTTTGGTTAAGCCCCATTCATCCTCCTAGGGCTGCGGAGAGAAGGGCCATGCAGGTCAGTAGGGTTGGGTTGAGGGAGTGTGATGTTAGCAGGAATAGCGTGATTGGTGGGAATTTTATGACTGTGGAAAGGAGCAGTCCGGTGAGAAGGGGGGATCCTTGCAGTACTTCAGGGAATCAAAAGTGGAATGGAGCCAGTCCTAGTTTTATTGCAATAGCTGAGGTTAGAATCAGGCATGATTCTGGGTGGGTTAGTTGGGTGATGTCTCATTGCCCTGTGTGTCATGCATTGGTTATGCTAGAGAATAGGACTAGGGCTGAGGCAGTTGCTTGGACTAGGAAATACTTAGTTGCTGCTTCGATTGCTCGGGGGTGGTGGGATTTGGAGATTAGGGGCAGGATGGCGAGGGTATTGATTTCAAGGCCGGCTCAGGCGGTGATTCAGTGGTTGCTCGAGATTGTGATGGTTGTCCCTAGTAGGAGGCTTGTGGCGAAGATTAGTTTTGCCTGGGGGTTCATTAGCAGGGGAAGGGGTTGAACCATCATTTTCGGGGTATGGGCCCGATAGCTTGTTTAGCTGACCCTACTAGAAAATAATATAAAGGAAGTATGGAGGGTTTTGATCTCTCTAGTGTAGGTTCAATTCCTGCTTTTCTAGAGGGTAGGAAATGAGAGGGCTGGTATACCTCTATGTTCACTTTATCATAGTGACCCTTAGGTGTTCAGGCACATTTCCTGGGCCCTTATAGGTAGGGAGGGAGGCCTGCATAGCAGATTGGCATGCTAATGTGTCACAGACATAGGGCTAGGGTTAGTGGAAGGAAGTTTTTTCATAGGAGGTGCATTAGTTGATCATATCGGAATCGGGGGTAGGAAGCTCGGACTCATAAGAACCCTGCGGATAGTAGGAGGGTTTTTGTGGCTAGTGCGACGGGGAACAGTTCTTGTGGTAGGTTGAAGAGGCTTGGGTTGAAGAATAAGATAGCGGTTAATGTGTTTATGAGTATGATATTAGCATATTCGGCTAGGAAGAATAGGGCAAAGGGGCCTGCCGCGTATTCTACGTTGAACCCGGACACTAGCTCTGATTCTCCCTCGGTTAGGTCGAATGGGGCGCGGTTTGTCTCAGCGAGTGTGGATACGTATCATATTATGGCCAGGGGTCAGCAGGAGAAGATGAGGTAGAGGGGTTCTTGAGTAATTGCGAGGGTGCTGAGGGTATAGTTTCCGCTAAGGATGATGATGGATAGAAGGATGATCGCTAGGGTGACTTCGTAGGAGATAGTTTGAGCGACTGCTCGTAGGGCCCCGATTAGAGCGTATTTTGAGTTGGAAGCTCAGCCTGATCATAAGATGGAGTAAACTGCTAGGCTTGATATGGCTAGTAGGAAAAGTAGGCCTAGGTTGAGGTCTGCGAGGGAGAATGGCAGGGGGAGGGGGATCCAGATTGAGATTGCAAGGAGGAGAGCTAGTATGGGGGTTGCGATGAATAGAATTGGAGAGGAGGTGGATGGGCGGATTGGCTCCTTGATGAATAGTTTTACTCCGTCTGCCAGGGGTTGGAGCAGTCCAAAGGGGCCAACGACGTTTGGGCCTTTCCGGCCTTGTATGTAGCTTAGGATTTTTCGTTCTACTAGTGTGAGGAAGGCTACTGCGATTAGGATGGGGAGGGCATAGGAAAGGGCTATGATGAGGCTGATTAGAATGGGTTGGTTGGTCATGGGAGAGAAGGAAGTTGGAGGGGAAAAAAGCTAGGGAGAGGATTTGAACCTCTGAGTTAAAGGACTTAAGCCTTTTGCATTTGCCGAGCTCTGCCACGCTAGCTGGTCCTTTTCTAGGACGTGGGGGAAGGTGATAGCCTTTTGTAATTTAGTTGGTTTCATTACTTAAGGCGAAGGCTTGCTTGTGGTATTGGCCTCACTTTTCCTATCCTTTCGTACTGGGAAGAGTTCATCATAGATAGAAACCGACCTGGATTACTCCGGTCTGAACTCAGATCACGTAGGACTGTTAATCGTTGAACAAACGAACCCTTAGTAGCGGCTGCACCACTAGGATGTCCTGATCCAACATCGAGGTCGTAAACCTCCCCGTCGATATGGACTCTTGGAGGAGATTGCGCTGTTATCCCTGGGGTAGCTTGGTCCATTGGTCAAATGTATTGGGTCTGGGTACTATTAGCACGTTGAGAGGTTGCTCTTGGTCTAGAGGGATGGTCTAATTTTTGGAGGTTTTGTTTTGCTCCAAGGTCGCCCCAACCGAAAAAATGCGAACCAGAGGCCCGTGGGGTAAGTGCGCCCGGGGTGGGGGTGGATGTATGTAGGGGTGGTTGCTGTTTTTAAAGTTCCACAGGGTCTTCTCGTCTTATGTGTTTATCCCTGCTTTCGCACAGGGAGATCAATTTCACCGATTGCCTGTAAGAGACAGTTAAGACCTCGTTTAGCCATTCATACAAGTCCCGATTTACGGGACAATTGATTGCGCTACCTTTGCACGGTTAGGATACCGCGGCCGTTAAACATCGGGTCACCGGGCAGGCATCACCTTCAATACTTGTCTGTAGGTTTGCTGAAGGCTATGTTTTTGGTAAACAGTCGGGCCTTGACGTGTTTGCCTAGTTCCTTTTACAGGTTTTAATCTTTCTTAGTGGACGCTCCTCTGTCGGGTTAACAAGGTGGTTAATACAGTGCTTGTTGGATTGATCGTATATGGTGGCTTGTTAATAATGTACGGATGTAAGCTTGCGTCGAAGAGGGAGGACCCTGGTTACTCATTCTAGCATTAATTCTCCTATTGTTATAGGTTGGCCTGTTAGTGGGGAGGGAGTCATATTGTTCTTATATTTTTATAGCACAGAGCTTTAACGCACTCTTTGTTGATGGCTGCTTGAGGGCCCACAGTAAGTTTGTATGTAATTATTTATCCGCTCGTGGAGATTGTATTCTTTTTTAAAGGAGCTGTACCTCCTTTAAATAGCCCTTAATTCGCTTCATTAGGGTTCTGATTTTCCTTGGAGAAGAATTAAGAGTGAACTTAGATTCGTTTCACAGGCAACCAGCTATCACCCAGCTCGGTTGGCTTTTCACCTCTACTGACAAGTCATCCCACTCTTTTGCAACAGAGACGGGTTCGCTCAAGATTAGCTGCTCGTAAGTAGCTCGCTTGGGTTTCGGGGTGGCAAACTAAAATTCATTTTGCTTGGTTTTTCTTGCTAGACCATGATGCAAAAGGTACAAGGGTTGATCTTTGCTATTTTTAGCTTATTTTTTTCATTGCTATTTCATCTTTCCCTTACGGTACGTGGTCTCTATCGCTCCAATGGTGTCTTTTCTATCGCCTATACTGGGACTAGTAAATGCTTTAGTTGAAGGTTATGTGAGTGGCTTTGTTATTCTAGGTCATGTGGGTTGGGCTAGAGTTTGGCATCAAGACGACCTGGTATGAGTAGGCATCTTTCAGGCGTAAGCTGAATGCTTTCATTAAAGCTACGTCTTGGTGATCTAAGTACACCTTCCGGTACACTTACCTTGTTACGACTTACCTCATCTTCGGCTGCGTAGCTTATTAGGTATGGGGGGGGGGGGGGTCGCTTTTGATGAGGGTGACGGGCGGTATGTACGTGCTCCAGGGCCGGCTTAAAGAGGGCTCGATTGTCCCACTTTACTGCTAAATCCTCCTTCCAGGGACAGTTTCATATCCCTTTGCCGTTATGTTCTAACTTAGAAAATGTAGCCCATTGCCTCCATTCCATAGGCTATACCTTGACCTGTCGTATTAGCGCGGTAGGGCTATTGCGTCCACTGTTGGGCCTTCATGCGGGGTGGGCTGGCGACGGCGGTATATAGGCTGATTTGGCAAGGAATGGTCAGGTATATCGTGGATCATCGATTATAGAACAGGCTCCTCTAGGTGGGTTTGGAACACCGCCAAGTCCTTAGAGTTTTAAGCGTTGGTGCTCGTAGTTCTCGGGCGGATGCTCCGGTAAGATCGAGCATCAAGATTTAGGGCCAGGCATAGTGGGGTATCTAATCCCAGTTTGGGCCCTGGCTTTCGTGGACTTCAATAAATCGTTTGTCTAAGATCTTCTTTGTAGGAGGCCTTATGGGCATCTTGGGCTTATGACAGCTCAGTTACCTTTTAATCTTAGTTACTTTAGATAGCATGTGACCACTCTTTACGCCGTTATAACGTTGATTTGGGTCTCCTGTATGACCGCGGTGGCTGGCACAGGATTGACCGACCCTAGTTTGCTATGGCTAAGTCAAGTTTACACTCATTGCTTAATGTTAACTACTGCTGAGGACCCGTGGGGGCGTGGCAATTGCAAGGCGTTTTGGGCTACAGCGTGGGTGTGCCTGATACCTGCTCCTATCGACCTAGTGTTAGGGTACCCAGGGCGTCTACACTGGCGCGCGGATACTTGCATGTATATCCCTAGCAACAACCAACGGTAAGGTTAGGACTAAGTCTTTTGTCCTTGGGTGTGTGTGACAGCCATCTTGACATCTTCAGTGTCATGCTTTATATAAGCTACAGGGACATGGGTTGGTTTATAGGGTTGTTGGAGGTAGGTGGGTTATGTTTTTGTTTGATTTTTTGGGGGAGGGGGGATTTGGGTTAGATTGGGGTGCATTCGTTGGTGGATGGTTGTTAAGTGCGAGAGGCTGGGAGAATCCGTTTAGTTGTGAGGGCGAAAAAAATCACGATAAAAAGAGTGTGTGTGTGTGGTGTGGTGGTAGGTTTCTGTAGTTAAATGCTGTAACGATGGCTTTTCAGGCCGTAGATCTCGGAGAGAGGCCGAGCAGGAATTATGATGAAATTTGTTCTGTTTTTAAGTCTGTGCTTTGTTCTGGGGGGTCTGGCAGTGGCGTCTAATCCTTCTCCTTATTATGGAGTGTTGGGGCTGGTTGTAGCATCTATTGCGGGGTGTGGTTGATTAGTAAGTCTGGGAGTATCTTTTGTGTCACTGGTGCTGGTGATAGTTTATTTAGGGGGGATGTTAGTGGTGTTTGTCTATTCGGTAGCGTTAGCGGCTGACCCTTATCCTGAGGCGTGGGGAGATTGAGGGGTTGTTGGATATGGATTCGGGATAGGTTTAGTTGTTGTGGTGGGAATTGTTATGAGTGGGGTGCTTGGGGTTTTAGTGGATGGAGGAACGGTAGATAATGTGGGGGTTTCATTTGTTCGGATGGATTTCGGTGGGGTTGCTGCGCTGTATTCATGGGGGGCAGGGCTGTTTCTGATTGGGGGGTGAGGGCTGTTATTAACTTTATTTGTGGTACTGGAGCTTGTGCGAGGTTTATCTCGGGGGGCGATTCGGGCTGTTTAGGGGGGTAGGTGTGAGGACAGGTCAGAGGGTAGTTTAATTAAAATGCCAGCTTTGGGAGTTGGTGATGGAGGTTTGATTCCTTTCCTTCTGAGGTTGGTTATGGTATTAGAAGAAAGTTTGTATTGATGATTGTGTGTGAGTTGAATGTGATGATTGTTGATGAAGTGATTGGGTCGGGTGCGGGAAATTGTAGGTGTTTGTCTGATCGTGTGGATGGAAAAAAAATCACAATAAAAAGAATGGATGATGAAAATGGGTGTTTAGCTGAAAGTTCCAGCAAGGTGAGAATAAGAGAATCATGTCCAGCGACCATTGCACTATACTGTACTTAGTAGGCAAACGGCGCGGGGGCCATGAATGGGGCCAAAGTGCATCAGTGTCAAGTTTGCGTAGGACTTACCCTTCAACCATGACACTTGGTAGGCGCCCGAGGGGATTAAGTAGCTCGACGGTCATGTGATGGACATGTCAAGAGGAAGATAACTCCTGCTACGCACTTGAAGGGTTTATTGAAGATACCCCAAAAAAGAGAAAGGAAGGAGGAAAGGGAAGGTATGCCGGAGTAACGAAGGCAGGGAGGACCCCGCATCCAAGCAATTGTATCTGTGAAGAGCAAGGGCAAAGGATTAAGGTGTTCATGGTCCTGAAGTTACCACGGGAGGCGCAAAAGAGCAAGGAGTGCCTCGAGGGTAAGAGGGAAAGTATGCCCCTGAAGCCAATAACTAGGGTATAACCTACGTTGAGTAGCTCGGTTCTCGTGAGAAGCACAATCAATAGATAACCAGGTTCTCTGGCTTGTGAGCTCGTGAAAGCTGTTGGTAAGGAATGGTATTTTGGAGGTGGGCGAACCGTATGACTGGGAGAATGCAAAGGAGCGCTGTGACGTTCATCCGTACATTGGATGGAGTAGGGCACGCTAGGATATCGTCGATCTCGTGTGACGCCTGTGTAGTTATGGTTGAGATCATCTGGGCTGTATGGTACCTGAAACAAAAATGTGTGCGAGGGTTTTGTTGTCACGAACATTATCTCATGGTAGCAAGTGTTTGGGAACGGGTAGGAGGTGAAGGTGGTTAGTATGAGGAATATCCTACATTGACTTAATGTCTGATGGGGCATATAGGTTAATGCGAAGTATTACATACTCCAAGAGGCGCTGATATTGGTGTACTTGGGGGGGAGGGGGGGGGAAAGGTAAGGGCTAACTCTAAGAAGGGGCGTAGTCTTCAATCTTTGGCTTACAAGACCAATGTTTTTATAAACTATTAGAGTTGGTTAAAGTTTGAGTATCTTGTTTTCTAGGATAGATACGATGGGGAAGAGGATTAGGATGATCGCGAAGTAGGTAAAGGAGGCTAGTTGGCCGATGATGATGAATGGGTGTTCGACTGGTTGGCTGCCCACTCAGGTTAGGATAAGGAGGTTAGCAACTAGGGCTCAGAATAGGATTTGGGAGAGGGGTCGGAAGGTCATTGAGCGTAGTTTGGATGTGTGCAGGAGGGGTATTAGGAAGAGGACTAGTACGGAGGCAGCTAGGGCTAGTACGCCGCCTAATTTGTTTGGGATAGATCGAAGAATAGCGTAGGCGAATAGGAAGTATCATTCGGGTTTAATATGTGGGGGTGTGGCTAGGGGGTTGGCTGGTGTGAAGTTTTCCGGGTCACCTAGTAGGTTAGGTGAGAATAGGGCTAGGCAGGCGAGAAGGATGAGTATGAATGCGAATCCTAGGATGTCTTTTGTGGAGTAGTAGGGGTGGAATGGAATTTTGTCGCAGTCTGATGGAATGCCTAGGGGGTTGTTTGATCCTGTTTCGTGTAGTAGGGTGAGGTGGACTAGGGTTAGGCCTGCGATGATGAATGGTAGGAGGAAGTGGATGGCGAAGAATCGGGTTAGGGTAGGGTTGTCTACTGAGAAGCCGCCTCATGCTCATTCCACTAGTGTTTGGCCGATGTATGGGATTGCTGAGAATAGGTTTGTAATTACTGTAGCGCCTCAGAATGATATTTGTCCTCAGGGTAGGACGTAGCCAACGAAGGCGGTTGCTATGAGGGTCAGTAGGAGGATAACTCCGATGTTTCAGGTTTCTTTGTTTAGGTAAGAGCCATAGTAGAATCCTCGGCCGATGTGGAAGTAGATGCAGATGAAGAAGAAGGAGGCTCCGTTGGCGTGCAGGTTACGGATAAGTCAGCCGAATTGGACGTTTCGGCACATGTGGGCGACGGAGGTGAAGGCCAGGGAGGTGTCTGCTGTGTAGTGTATAGCTAGTAGGAGGCCTGTGATGATTTGTGTGACTAGGCAGATGCCTAGGAGGGATCCGAAGTTTCATCAAGTTGAGATGTTTGATGGTGTAGGGAGGTCAATTAGGGAGTCGTTGACGATTTTTAGTAGGGGGTGGTTTTTACGAAGGTTGAGGGCCATTGGTTGGTTCTATATGTGGATGTTAGTAGAATGAGGATGGAGAGGGCGAATGAGCTTAGATAAGCTTTGATTAGGCCAGGGTGAAGGGTGGTGGCTGTTTTGGCTGTTTTCAGTTGCAGTTCAGCTAGTCCTTCTGGGCCCAGTAGTTTATATCAAGATAGGTCTACGAGGTGGGAGGCAATGTTTTGGCCCCCGGTTAGGAGAGTTTTTGTGCTGAGTCGGTGTGTTAGGGGGTTGAAGTAGCCTAGGGAGATGGAGAAGTTGTAGAGTGAGTTTTGTTTCGTTAGGATGAGGGTTTGGGTTAGTTTTGTCAGTTCTAAGGCAAGGAGGGCTCCTAGGGCTGTGACTGTTAAAGCGGTAATTTTGATGGACAGTGGCATAGTTATGGGTGGTGTTTTTGTTGGGAGGATGTATGAGGTGATTAGTAGGCCTGCTATGATGCTTCCGAGTGCGAGTCGGGTGATGGGGGAGGTTACTGCTGGGTTGTTTTCGTTTATTGGGGTGAGGGGAGGGATTCGTACGTATCCGGTTTGTACGAGCAGGGTTATGCGGATTGTGTATACTGCGGTGAAGGATGTAGCTAGTAGGGTAAGGAGGAGAGCTCATGTGTTTAGATAGGAAGTGTTTAGGCTTTCGATAATTTGGTCTTTTGAGTAAAAGCCTGCTAGGAATGGAGTTCCTATTAGAGCTAGGTTGCCGATGGTGAGGCAAGCGGTGGTTGTTGGTAGTATTTTTTGTAGGCCCCCTATCTTTCGGATGTCCTGTTCTCCGTTAAGGCTATGGATGATAGAGCCTGAGCATAGGAATAGTATTGCTTTGAAGAATGCGTGGGTTGAGATGTGGAGAAAGGCGAGTTGTGGGAGGTTTAGTCCAATGGTAACTATTATTAAACCGAGTTGGCTTGAGGTGGAGAAGGCAATGATTTTTTTGATGTCGTTTTGGGTGAGGGCACATGTAGCTGCGAATAGTGTAGAGAGTGCACCTAGGCAAAGGCATAGAGTAAGGGCGTTTTGGTTGTTGGTGAATAGTGGATGGGTTCGGATGAGGAGGAAGATTCCGGCTACTACTATTGTGCTGGAGTGAAGTAGGGCGGATACAGGGGTTGGACCTTCTATGGCGGCGGGGAGTCATGGGTGGAGGCCGAATTGGGCTGACTTGCCTGTTGCGGCTAGGATTAGGCCTAGTAGGGGTAGTGTGGGAGTTTGGGTGGGAGAGTGGAGTTGTTGGATTTCTCAAGTGTTTATTGTGTGGGCTAATCATGCTATGCAGAGGATAAGGCCAATGTCTCCCACTCGGTTGTAGAGGACGGCTTGGAGGGCAGCGGTGTTGGCTTCTGCTCGGCCATGTCATCAGCTGATTAAGAGGAAGGATATGATTCCTACTCCTTCTCAGCCGATGAACAGGACAAATAGGTTGTTGGCTACGATTAGGATAAGTATAGCGATTAGGAATAGTAGGAGGTAGGTGAAGAATTTTGTGATGTAAGGGTCTGAGGCTATGTATCATGTTGCAAATTGTAGGATAGATCATGATACGAATAGGGCGATTGGGAAGAATGTGAGGGAGTAGAAGTCTATTTTTAGGCTAAGGGGGATTTTAAAGTTTATGATATATTTTCATTCTCATAGGAAGACTAGGCTTTCTGTTCCTGAATGAATGTGGATTATTATTGGGATGAGGCTAATCAGGAAGGAGGTTTTAACCGTGTTTGTGATGATGGTTGGAGTGTTTTTGAGGCTGTTTGATAGGAGGGGGAAGATGATGGGGGTGGAGAGGGTTGCTATGGTTAGTAGCATGAAAGTGGTCAGGGTAAGTGGCAGGTCCATTACTTTCACTTGGATTTGCACCAAGATGAGTGGTTCCTAAGACCATTGGATTACTGTTATCCTTTGAAAGTAAGGGGGCTGAGGGTTTATACTCAGATACAAGAGTTAGCAGTTCCTGTTGGTTAAACCTCCCCTCGGCAGGTAAGAAGATTTTAACTTCTATCTTTAGGATCACAGTCTAATGTTTGGGTTGAAACTATATCTGCATATTGGGAGGCCCGAGATTAGTTGAGGCTTGAGGATGAGGAGAATTATGGGGATTATGTGTAGGGCTATGAGGAGGTGTTCTCGTGTAGAGGAGTTTTGGATTGATGTGATGTGGGATGGGATAGTCCCTCGTTGTGTCATTATCAGTATATAGAGGGTGTATGAGGCAGTTAATAGGATTGCTGCCCCGGTTAGGATGATGGTGAGTGAGGATCAGTTGAATAGGGCAATTATGATGGTCAGTTCGGCTATCAGGTTGATCGTTGGGGGTAGGGCTATGTTTGTTAGGTTTGCTATGAGTCATCAGGTGGCTATAAGAGGGAGAAGGGGTTGAATGCCTCGTGTGAGTAGTAGGATTCGGCTGTGGGTTCGTTCGTAGTTGGTGTTGGCTAGGCAGAATAGTATAGAGGAAGTTAGGCCATGTGCGATTATTAGGATTATTGCTCCGGAGAATGCTCATTGGGTTTGGATCATGGTTGCGGCGACTACTAGGCCTATGTGGCTGACGGATGAGTAGGCGATTAGGGATTTTAGGTCGATTTGACGTAGGCAGATGGCGCTGGTTATTAGTGCCCCTCATAGGGCTAGGGTGATAAAGGGATAATGAAGGTTGCTTAATGAGGGGTTTACTAGGATTGTAACTCGTATAATGCCATAGCCTCCAAGTTTTAGTAGTAGGGCGGCAAGGAGCATGGAGCCGGCAATTGGGGCTTCTACATGGGCTTTGGGCAGTCATAGGTGGAGTCCGTATAAGGGGGCTTTGACTATGAAGGCTATTAGAAGGGCCAGGGTGGATATGAGGTTTGTTCAGGAGTTGGTTATTGATGGGTGGTGGAGTTTGAGTATTGGGAGGTATAAGGTTCCAATTTGGTTGTGAAGGTGGAGGATGGTGATTAGCAATGGGAGGGAGCTGGCCAGTGTGTAGAATAGCAGATAGATGCCTGCGTTTAGTCGTTCTGGTTGGCTGCCTCATCGGGTGATGAGAATTAGGGTTGGAATTAGGGTGGCTTCAAATGCAATATAAAAGAGTATTAGTTCTGAGGCCGAGAAGGCTAGGAGGATGAAGGGCTGGGCTAGAATTATTGTTACGATGAAGGTTCGTTTGCGGGTGGTAGGTTCTTGTTCTAGGTGGTTTTGGCTTGCTATGATCATGAGGGGGAGTAATCAGCAGGATAGGACTAATAGGGGGGAAGAGATTTGGTCTAAAGAGGTCCAGGGGGTTAGGCTTTTGCCTGGATAGTATGTTGGGGTTAATCATTGTAGGCTGGCGGCAGCGATTAGTAGGCTGTAGGCTGTGGTATTGGTTCATAGGTGTTTGCGGGGGGAGAGGAGGGCTAGGGGGAGTAGTATAATAGTTGGGATTATGATTTTTAGCATTGTAGGAGGTTGAAGTTGTGAAGATGGTCGGAGCCATGAGTTCGGGTAGAGGCTACAAGGAGGGCGAGTCCTGTTCCTGCTTCGCATGCGGAGAAGGTTAGTATTAAGATTGGTAGTAGGGCTGAGGAGGATGACTGTATTTGGATTGGTCATATGGATAGGGCGATGTACATGGATAATATCATGCTTTCTAGGCATAGCAGGGCCGAGATAAGGTGAGTTCGGTGAAATGCTAGTCCTAAGCTGCTTAAGGTGAAAGCTGAGTAGAAGCTTAGATGGAAGAGGGTCATGAAGAAAGTTATAGGGTGATGACTATAATTTGTTGAGCCGAAATCAACTGTCTTGTTTAGACTAACTTTCTATTATTCTGCCCATTCTAGGCCCCCTTGGGCTCATTCATGGATTAGTCCTAGGGTGAGAAGGAGAATGAGGAGGGAGGCTCAGAGTAGTGTAGTGGTGGGGTTTTGTAGTTGGGTGGCTCATGGGAGGGGGAGTAGTAGGGCGATTTCTAGGTCGAATAGCAGAAATAGGATGGCTACTAGGAAAAATCGGATTGAGAAGGGGAGGCGAGCGGAGCCCAGGGGGTCAAAGCCGCATTCATATGGGGATAGTTTTTCTGGGTCGGGGTTTGTTTGGGCTAGTCAGAAATTTAGTATGGTTAGGGCGATGCTTAATGTTAGGGACAGGGAAATTATGAACGTGATTATGTTCATTGCTCTTCTCTGGGTTTAAACCAGATTTTAAGGATTGGAAGTCGATTGTAATTAATATACTAGAAGAGCAAGATCCTCATCAGTAGATGGACATGTAGAGGAATAGTCAAACAACGTCTACGAAGTGTCAGTATCAGGCTGCGGCTTCAAAGCCAAAATGGTGGTTTGTTGTGAAGTGATATTTGATTAGGCGGATGAGGCATACTAAGAGGAAGGTAGTACCGATGATGACGTGTAGGCCGTGGAATCCGGTGGCGACAAAGAATGTAGAGCCGTATACTCCGTCTGCGATGGAAAATGGCGCTTCGTAGTATTCTATAGCTTGTAGGGCGGTAAAGTAAAGGCCTAGGAGGACTGTTAGGGTGAGGGCCTGGATTGCTTGTTTTCGGAGGGCTCCTGTAATGCTGTGGTGGGCTCATGTGACTGTGACCCCAGAGGCCAGTAGGATAGCAGTGTTTAGGAGGGGTACTTCTATCGGGTTTAGAGGTTTGATCCCGACGGGGGGTCATTGACCTCCGAGTTCTGGGGTGGGAGCCAGGCTTGAGTGGAAGAAGGCTCAGAAGAAGCCGAGGAAAAAGAAAGCTTCTGATACGATGAATAGGGCTATGCCGTAGCGTAGGCCTTTTTGGACAGTGGGGGTGTGGTGCCCTTGGAATGTGCTTTCTCGTACGATGTCTCGTCATCATTGAAATATGACGAGGGTGGTGGTGAGTAGTCCTAGGATGAGGAGTTGGGGGGAGTGGGAGTGGAATCATATTGTCAGGCCGGAGGTAGTGAGGAGGGCGGCGGCTGCTCCAAAGATAGGTCATGGGCTGGGATCTACTATGTGGTAGGAATGTGCTTGGTGTGCCATTTGAGGTTAGATGTTTTCCTGGAGGTAGAGGCTCAGTAGGAGGACGAAGACGTAGGCTTGGATTATGGCCACGGCTACTTCTAGGAGGGTGAGCAGGAATAGTACTAGTAGGGTTAGTAGGGATACTGTTGGTATCGTTGGGAGTAGGGCTACTGTGGCTGTGGAGATAAGTTGAATAAGAAGGTGGCCTGCTGTTAGGTTTGCTGTTAGGCGTACTCCTAGGGCTAGTGGGCGAATGAGGAGGCTTGTGGTTTCGATTATAATGAGAGCTGGGATCAGGGGGGTTGGAGTGCCTTCTGGTAGGAGGTGGCCTAGGGAGGCGGTAGGTTGGTTGCGCAGGCCCGTGAGGAGGGTGGCAAGTCATAGGGGGAAAGCTAGAGCTAGGCTTATGGATAGTTGGGTGGTTGGGGTGAAGGTGTAAGGTAGTAGGCCTAGGAGGTTGATTAGAAGGAGGAAGATTATTAGTGATGTTAGGATTAAAGCTCATTTGTGTCCTTTTTTGTTTAGGGGGGTTATCAGTTGTTTTGTGATTAGGTTAATGAATCATAGTTGTAGGGTGGATAGACGGCTAGTGATTCATCGGTTGTTTGGGGAGGGGAGCAGGAGGGCGGGGAATGTTATTGCAAGGAGGATTAGGGGAATTCCTAGAAGAGAGGGGCTCGCGAATTGGTCGAAGAAGCTTAGGTTCATGGTCAGGTTCAGGGGGATGTGTTTAGGGTTGTTGGGGCTTTGCTGGAAGGTGGGTTGGTGGACACGAATGTTAGAAGTTTGGGTTGAATGAGGCAGGAGAATGTGAATCATGTAATGAGCATGATAAAAAATCAAGGGTTTGGATTTAGTTGGGGCATATCATTAAGGAGGGATTTCCCTCTCTCTTTAGCTTAAAAGGCTAATGCTGTTTCATAGCTTCTTAATGGTTAGGATGATAACAGGGAAGATCAGTTTTCGAAGTTGGCGAGTGGGACAGATTCTACTACGATAGGCATGAAGCTGTGGTTCGCTCCGCAGATTTCTGAGCATTGTCCGTAGAAAACTCCTGGTCGGGAGGCTAGGAAGGAGGTTTGGTTTAGGCGTCCTGGGATTGCGTCGGTCTTCACGCCGAGGCTAGGTACGGCTCATGAATGTAGGACGTCGTCTGCAGTGACGATGACTCGGACGGTGGAGTGTGTGGGGACAATAACGCGGTGGTCGACTTCTAGCAGTCGGAAGTGGCCTAGAGGTAAGTCTGTTGTGGGAATTATGTAGGAGTCAAATGTGAGGTCTTTGAAGTCAGTGTATTCGTAGGTTCAGTATCATTGGTGGCCAATGGCCTTTAGGGTGAGGTCTGGTTCGTTGATTTCGTCTATTATATAGAGGATTCGTAGGGATGGGAGAGCGAGTGTGATTAGGACTGCGGCTGGTAGGATGGTTCAGACGAGTTCAATTGCTTGTGCGTCGACTGTGTTTGATGATAGTTTTTCTGTCAGCACGAGGGTTAGTAGGTATAGGACGAGGCTGCAGATAGCCAGGGCGACCATTATGGCGTGGTCGTGAAATTGTACTAGTTCTTCTATGATGGGTGATGAGGCGTCTTGGAAACCTAGTTGTGAGTGGTTGGCCATGTTTGGGTAGAGGTGTACGGGATTTTCACCTGTGATTTAGCCTTGACAAGGCTATGTAATTGTTTTACTAACACCTCTTATGAGAAAGAAGCATAAGTGGTTTATGCGGTTGGCTTGAAACCAATATATGGGGGTTCGACTCCTTCCTTTCTTGGACTTGAACGAAGGCAGGCTCTTCGAAGGTGTGGAATGGGGGTGGGCAGCCGTGAATTCATTCGATGTTCGTGGTTGTGAGTTCTGGTTGTAGGGCTTTGCGTTTGGATGCGAAAGCTTCTCAGATAATGAATACTAGCATGATTACGGCTGTTATGGAAATCAGTGAGCCTACGGAAGAGATGGTGTTTCATAGGGTGTAGGCGTCGGGGTAGTCTGAGTATCGTCGTGGCATGCCGGCTAATCCCAGGAAGTGCTGGGGGAAGAAGGTGAGGTTAACACCTACGAATATCACCCCGAAGTGAATTTTGGCTCATGTAGAGTGGAGTGTGTATCCTGTAAATAGGGGGAATCAGTGGGTGAAGCCTGCTAGAATTGCGAATACTGCCCCCATTGATAGCACATAGTGGAAGTGGGCTACTACGTAGTAGGTGTCGTGAAGTGCGATGTCCAGGGAAGAGTTTGCTAGGACGATGCCTGTTAGTCCTCCGATGGTGAAGAGGAAGATGAAGCCTAGCGCTCACAGTATGGGTGGATCTCATTTGATGGTGCCGCCGTGCAGTGTTGCGAGTCAGCTGAACACTTTAATGCCAGTTGGGATGGCGATGATTATGGTGGCGGATGTGAAGTATGCTCGAGTGTCTACGTCCATTCCCACTGTGAACATGTGGTGGGCTCATACAATGAAGCCTAGGAATCCGATGGATAGCATGGCTCATACTATTCCTATGTAGCCGAAGGGTTCTTTTTTGCCTGCGTAGTAGGCTACGACATGGGAGATGATGCCAAATCCTGGTAGGATTAGGATATAAACTTCTGGGTGGCCGAAGAATCAGAAGAGGTGTTGGTAAAGGACTGGGTCTCCTCCGCCCGCTGGGTCGAAGAAAGTGGTGTTAAGGTTGCGGTCGGTGAGGAGCATGGTGATTCCGGCAGCCAGAACTGGGAGTGATAGCAGTAGGAGAACTGCGGTAATTAGCACGGATCAAACGAATAGGGGGGTTTGATATTGTGACAGGGCGGGTGGTTTTATGTTGATCGCTGTGGTGATAAAGTTGATTGCCCCTAGGATGGAGGAGATGCCTGCTAGATGTAGGGAGAAAATGGCTAGGTCAACTGAGGCTCCAGCGTGTGCTAGGTTACCAGCTAGGGGAGGGTAGACAGTTCAGCCTGTTCCTACTCCTGCTTCTACTGTGGATGAGGCTAGTAGGAGGAGGAAGGATGGAGGGAGTAATCAGAAGCTTATGTTATTCATCCGGGGGAATGCTATGTCAGGGGCTCCGATTATTAGGGGGACTAGTCAGTTTCCAAAGCCTCCGATCATGATAGGTATAACTATGAAGAAGATTATTACAAAGGCGTGGGCAGTGACTACCACGTTGTAGACTTGGTCGTCTCCTAGGAGGGCACCTGGTTGGCCTAGTTCTGCTCGGATTAGGAGGCTTAGGGCTGTGCCTACTATGCCTGCTCATGCTCCGAAGATTAGGTATAGGGTGCCGATGTCTTTATGGTTAGTCGAGAATAGTCATCGGTTAATGAATGTCAT